TTATGATCCTTTTTTCAACGGACCATATCGAGGAACGAGAAAAGAATTAGATTCACGTGCAATCATGAATACTTATACAGATACAGAAGATTTAGTAGAATTTTTTTTTATAAATAAGATTCATAATCTACTTCTTAATGATTCCGTAGAACTTCACCGTCAATCATTTTTGAATTCTACAGAAGAAAAAGGAATTGATTCAGAAAGTGAAGCAAAATATTTTCACTTTTTATTTGATGTAATTACAACACATACAAAAGATCAAAAAATAATGAAAAAGAAATCTATTGGAATTAGAAAAAAAGAAATCAGTAAAAAGGTTTCTCGATGGTCATACAAATTAACCGAGAATTTGAGAGAAGAGGAAGAAGAAAATGAAGAAGATTTGGAGGAAGAATATTATGAGATTCATTCAAGAAGAGCCAAACGTGTGATAATTTATAACGATAATGATCAGAATACCAATTCTCTTTCTAATAGTAAAAATGAGAAAAAGGATGATCAAACGGAAGAGGGAGAGGTGGCTTTGATACGTTACTCACAACAATCGGATTTTCGTCGCAATCTAATCAAAGGATCCATGCGCGCTCAAAGACGTAAAACAGTTATTTGTAACCTCTTTCAAGTAAATGTACATTCTCCTCTTTTTTTGGATCGTCTAGACAAAACATCTTTTTTTTTGTTTTTTGATATCAACAAAATTAAGAATCTAATTTTTAGGAATTGGATGGGGAGAGAACAAGAATCAGAATTAAAAATTTCCTATTTTGAAAATGAAGATAAAAAAGAAGAAAAGGAGAAAGAAGAAAAAAAATATAAAAATGAACAGATAGAAATATCAGAAGCTTGGGATACCTTTATATTTACTCAAGTAATAAGAGGTTTGATGTTAGTAACCCAATCTTTTCTTAGAAAATACATTATATTGCCTTCATTAATAATAGCCAAAAATATTTTCCGTATGTTATTATTTCAAATTCCCGAGTGGGACGAGGATTTTAAGGAATGGAATAGAGAAATCCATATTAAATGCACCTATAACGGTGTTCAATTATCAGAAACAGAATTTCCCCAAGCTTGGTTAATAGACGGTATTCAGATAAAGATTTTATATCCTTTCTGTCTGAAACCTTGGAGAAAATCTAGGGCACGATCTCATCATAGAGATCTAATGAAAAAAAAAGAAAAAAAAACAAATTTTTGTTTTTTAACAGTCTGGGGAATGGAAGCGGAACTTCCCTTTGGTTCTCCTCGAAAACGACCTTTCTTTTTTGAACCTCTTTATAAAGAACTTCAAAAAAGAAAAAAAAAAGGAGTCATCCAAATAGTTCGAATTATCAACCTAATAATGAAAAAACTGGATAAAGTAAATCTAAATTTATTATTTGAAGTGAGGAAAGAAAAAGTATATGAATCAAACGAAAAGAAAAAAGATTTAAAAAGAAATATTACTAGTGAATCATCCGTTCTAAATCAAACGATAAATTGGTTCAATTATTCACTAATAGAAAGAAGAATGAAAGATCTTTCTGATAAGACAATTCAAATAAGGAATCAAATTGAAGAAACTGCAAAAGACAAGAAAAAAAAAGAAATAGTTATAATTTATGATAATAAAAGATCGGGATTACAGAAGCATATTTGGAAAATATTAAAAAGGAAAAATATCCGATTAATGCGTAAATCACACTACTTTATCAAATCATTTATTGAAAAAATATACATAGATATTTTTTTATGTACCATTACCATTTCTAAGATCAATACACAACTTTTCTTTGAATCAACAAAAAAGATCTTTAATCAATCCATTTACAACAATGGAATAAATAAAGAACAAGAAGGAATTGATGAAAGAAATCAAAATACAATGAATTTTCTTTTGACTATAAAAAAATTGTTTTCAAATATTGATAATACTAATACTAGCAATAAAAATTCCAATACTTATTGGAACTTATCTTCCCTATCTCAAGCATATGTTTTTTACAAAATATCACAAAACCAATTACTTAATAAGTATCAATTGAGACCTGTACTTCAATATCAAGGGAGCTATCCTTTTTTTAAGGATAATTTAAAAGACTATTCTATGATACACGGAATATTTAATTATAAATCAAAACATAAGCAAATTAATACGTTTGTAATGAACGAATGGAAAAACTGGTTAAAAAGTTATTATCAATACGATTTATCTAAAAAAAAAAAGTATCAATTAGTATTAGTACCTAAAGAATGGAGAAATAGAATTGAGAAACATCGTATGATTCAAAATAAGGAATCAAACCAATTGGATTTCTATAAAAAAGATCGATTCATTTATTCCATGAAAGAAAATGACTATGCAGAGAATTCATTTATGAATAAAAAAGATAAATGGAAAAAACATTACAGATATGATATTTTATCATATAAATACATAAGCCTCCCTAATTTATACATTTCTGAATCAACATTAGAAAAAAAAGGGGACCAAGAAATTACATATCATTTCAATACATCAAAACTTGAATCATTTTATGTATTGTTAAGTATACCTAGTAATGATTATCTAGAAAAAGTAGAAAAAGGATTTCTTATTGATAGGAATACTAATTTGGATAGAAAATATTTTAATTGTAGAATTCTTCATATTTGTTTTCTAAATAATATTGAGAATAATATAGAGATCTGGACCAATGCACATATTGGCATCAAGATTCAGAAAAATACTAAGACTGAAATTAATAATTTCAACAAAATGGAAAAAAAAGATCTTTTTTTTCCTACAATTCATCAAGAGAGCAAAACATGCAATTTCGTTTTTGATTGCATGGGAATGAATAAAAAAAGGTTCTATGATAATGATATCGCATCCAATCATGATACTATATCCAATCTAGAAACTTGGTTCTTCCCAGAATTTGTACTACTTTTTGATGTATATAAAATTAAACCTTGGATCATCCCAATCAAATCACTCTTTTTTCATTTTTCTATAAATGAAAAAAGTAAAAAAATTAACGTAAAATCATCTAAGAAAAAAAAAGATCTTGAATTAGTAAATTTCAAGCAGGAAGAAAACCAACAACAAGTCCAAAGAAATCTTGTATTTAATCTACTAAACCAAAAGAATAAAAAAGCTCTTGAAGAAGATTATGCAAGCTTAGAAATAAAAAAAGGTATAAAAAAAAAACAATATAAGAGCAAGAATGAAATGGAACTAGATTTCTTTTTGAGAAAATATTTACTTTTTCAACTAAGATGGGCTGATCATTTGAATAATAAAGTAATGAAAAATATAAGGGTATATTGTCTCCTACTTAGACTGATAAATCCAAAGGAAATTGCTATATCTTCGATTCAAAGAGGTGAAATAAATCTAGATGAAATGTTGATTCAAAGGGACCTAGTTCTTGCAGAATTGATAAGAAAGGGAATATTTATTATTGAACCAATTTGTCTATCTATACGAAGGGACGGAAAATCTATTATATATCAAACTATGGATATTTTATCAGTCGATAATAAGACAAATAAAAAATACACAAAAAAAAGAATTGAGAAAGGGGGGTTTGAAAAATCCATTGCACGACACAGCAACATATTTTTGAGTGGAGACAAAAATCATTATGATTTACTTGTTCCTGAAAATATTCTATCCCCCAGGCGTCGTAGAGAATTTCGAATTCGAATTTGTTTAAATTCCCGGAATTTTCATGTTGTGGATAGAAATCCAAGATTTTGCAATGAAAATAAAATAAGAAACTGTGGGCAATTTTTGAATGAGAACAAACATATTAATACAGATAGAAAAAATTTCATTAAATTCAAATTATTTCTTTGGCCCAATTATAGATTAGAAGATTTAGCTTGTATGAATCGCTATTGGTTTGATGCCAATAACAGCAGTCATTTCAGTATGTCAAGAATACATATGTATTAACAATTAGGAATCAATTCAATTCCAATGAAAAAGAATTTAAAGTTGATTTCCTACATATCGTCTAACATATTTGGTAGATGAGAAAGCCAAAAAACATATACACTATGTAATAATACTATAATACATGATGCTGATTTTCTAGTTTTATAGTATATCAACTTTCATTAGGAAGAGTGGAATTTATTTAAGTAAAAAGAACAAAGAAATTGTTCTATTTCGCGAATACATATATGTTTTGTATATTTTGATTAAAATATACAAAACATAAAAACATAAACCACATAAACGAAAAAAATAGTATATGAATATAATCCAATTTTGATGTATACTAGATGAAAAGATAAAAATAACTGGCATAATAAAAATTCTTTATTATTATTTTTTTATTTTCTTTTTCCTGATCGGTAAAATTCACAGAAAATAAAGATACAAATTTTCATTTATGGTCAAAAAAAATTCATTCATCTCAGTTATTACACAAGAAGAAAAAGAAGAAAATAGCGGATCTGTTGAATTTCAAGTATTCCATTTCACCAGTAAGATACGAAGACTTACTTCACATTTAGAATTGCACAAAAGAGATTTTTTATCACAAAGGGGTCTACGAATAATTCTAGGAAAACGTCAACGATTATTGACTTATTTGTCAAAGAAAAATAAAGTGCGTTATAAGAAATTAATGGATCAATTAAATATTCGGGAACCAAAAATTTCTTAATTAAATTTGAATTTCTTATTATTATTCTTGTTCTTTTTTATTTTTTCATTATTTTTTTCTTAGTTCAGTTATTCTTTGTTTAGATTTTTCATTTTAATAAATTAATGAAAAAATGAATTAAGGAAAAAAAATATGAGCCACAAGGTACATTGGACAAAGTTTCATAATTACCTTATCCCATACAAATCATTTACCTGTAACTATTCAATATCTTTAGTAATATTTCTGAGATCAGTTCTTATATTTGGAGGTCTGGAAATAGTATTACTTACCAATCCCATTGATTCTGCCTTTTCATTGGTATTGGTTCTTCTTTTTTGTATATCCTTAATTCTATATTTTTTTAAATTCCTATTTTGTAGCTGTCACGCAGTTCCTTATTTGTGGGAACCCTAAATGTATTAATCATATTTGCTGTGCTGTTTATGAACGGTTCAGAATATTCCAATGATTCCTATTTGCGGACCTTTGGAAATAGGATCACTTCATTGGTTTGTACAAGTCTTTTTTTTTTCATTGAATGACTACTCTCCAAAATACGTTATGGTACGGAATTTTTTGGACTACAAGATCAAATCAGATTATAGAACAGGATTTTTTCATAAGTAACGTTCAACAAATTGGGATTCATTTATCCACAGATTTTTCTCTTTCTTTTAAACTCATTTATCTAATTCTTTTACTTTCTTTGATAGGTGCAATTACTATGACTCATCAATAATCTAATATAACTAATCTAAAATATAATAAGAAAGAAGAACTTCTTTTTTTTATTAAAAGAATGAAAATGGATTTAATCTATTTTTTTCTCAATCTTTGTTATAGCCATTGCTGCTTTTTAAGCAGCTATTGGACTAGCTATTGTTTCGTGGATCCTTCGTAACAGAAAATCAATTCGTATTAATCAATCAAATTTGCTGAAGAATTAGTCATAATTCTTCTATTTTCACATAGAAATAGAAATTTCTAATTTTAGAATATTCTAAATAGAATCTAATAGAATTAGAATTCAATATTAATAGAATCTAAAATTATCTTATTATTATTTACTTATTTATTTTTTATTTATTTTCTTTCTTCTCTTTTTTCATATAGATTTATGATTGAGATTTAGAGTTACTAACCTCTTCTATCACTAACCTAATAACAAACGTATTAATTTGATATTGATATATATTAATTTGATATTGATATATATTATATCAATATCAAATTAATTCTATTTCTATCTATCTATATAATTATTATACCTATATACTAGACCTATATACTAGAATCTTTCTATATTCTATATCTATATACATTATACATTCTATATAAATCTATATCTATATACATTCTATATAAATATAGTAAAATTAACATGAATTGAATTCGTAAACTTCTATTTCATGGTTATTGAAATAGAAATCAAAGTATCTTGGTCCTTTCTCATAAACAGATTAAAAAATCTATTGATTCTTAAATTTTTGATAAATCATTGATTCATCTGGTGTCTACAATAGAAAATATATGATTCTTTCATTTTCTTATTTTACCAGATTGAAAATTTTTTGTGTTCAAAACTGGAATTTATAGACCCAATGTCACATTCAGTAAAGATTTATGATACATGTATAGGATGTACCCAATGTGTTCGAGCTTGCCCCACGGATGTATTGGAAATGATACCTTGGAACGGATGTAAAGCTAAGCAAATTGCTTCTGCGCCAAGAACCGAAGATTGTGTAGGTTGTAAAAGATGTGAATCCGCTTGTCCAACGGATTTTTTGAGTGTCCGTGTTTATTTATGGCATGAAACAACTCGCAGCATGGGTCTTTCTTATTGATATGTGACAAAAAACTCCACTTGAATCATTTGATTCCTCTTTACCGACAAAAGCCCGTATTCGAGAAAAGAGAATATATTATTATTCTCCCGAGCACGGGCTTTTCTGGTATAATCTTATCTTGTCTTTATCACGAGTTATTTTCCTTGGTTAACAATACTTTTTGTTTTGCCCATATTTGCGGGTTCTTCAATTATCTTTTTCACTTTTTCACTCATAGGAGAAATAAGGTATATAGGTGGTATACTATATATCTATATATGTATCCTAGAGTTCCTTCTAATGATCTATTTCTTTTGTTATCATTTTCCAATTGGACGATCCGATCCATTAACTTAATCCAAGAAAGATTCTAAATGGATCAATCTTTTTGATTTTCAATCGAGACTGGAAACCGATGGACTTTCCATAGGACCCTTTTTACTGACAGAATTTAGAACTACTTTAGTAGCTTGGCCAATTACTCAAAATCCGCGATTTTTCTATTTCTTGATGTTAACAATGTATAGTGGTCAAATAGCATCATTTTCTTCTCGAGACTTTTTCCTTTTTTTCATCATGTAGCAATTAAAATTAATTCCTTTTTTTTATTTACTTTTATCCATGTGGGGAGGAAAAAAATGTCTATACTCGATCTATACTCGACTACAAAGTTTATTTTGTGCACTACCGGAGGTTCTTTTTTTTTTCTTAATAGGAATTTCTAGGTATAGATTTCCTAATTATAGGAATAACTGGCATAGGACTTAATGAAATCATTTTACAAAGACTATCTCATAGATTGATTGGTGCTGCGCTTTTTTCTTAGCAGGAATAAGTTGTGATAGAATACCTTTTTTTTTTATCTCGAAGATCTCGAAGAGATGGGGGATACCTATTCCAATGTCAAAAATCTTTATCATGTTTAGTAGTTTCTCGATGGTTTCTCTTGCATTGCCAGGAATGAGTGATTTTGTTACAGAATTCTTACTCTTTTTTGAAATAATTACCAGCCCAAAATATCTTTTCATACCAAAAATGTTAATTACATTTGTAATGTCAATTGGAATGATATTAACTTCTATTTTTTATTATCTATGTTACGATATTACGTCATATTTTCTATGGATACAAGCTATTTAATATTACAAACTCGAATTTTTTTGATTCTAGACTACGAGAACTTTTTGTTTTGATCTATATCTTTTTATCTGTAATAGGAATTGGTATTTATCCTGATTTGTTCTCCCGTTATCAGTTGATAAGGTACAAGTTCTCTTTTTATAGATACTAATTCTTTTTTTAGATTAAAGAAATTCAATTAATTGGAAAAAAAAAGTCTTAGAATTCTTTGACTTTCATATTTTCACGATTTTTTGTTGTGCAATGAAAAAAAGGTAAGTGTTAATTAGAATTGTAATTAGATATATCTAAAGTTTTTGAGAACCATTTGAATAATTCCTCTATTTAAAAGGTTCTCAAAAACTCGCACAAAATTTCATTGTGTATCTGACGATTCTTTTATGTATCCTTTATGCAGTTTATTTTATTCAATTAGATATTCATTGGAATGAGCCATAACTATGGAACCCGATTCCTAATAGATTGATCCCAAAATAGCATATCCAAATTAGGAGAAATCCTATAGAAGCTACAAATGCCGAATTCGTAACTTGATTTTGCAATTTTGAATTTTTTCTAGTATGTAAATAAATTGCAAATATGGTCCAAGTAATAAATGCCCAAGTTTCCTTAGGATCCCAATTCCAATATGAACCCCATGCTTCATTAGCCCATACTGCTCCAGAAAGAATGCCTATGGTTAAAAAGGTAAACCCTAAACTAATGACACGATAACTCCAAGAATCCAAATGCTGAATTAATTGATATTTGTAAAAATTTTGAAATGATAGGAAAGAAGTCTTTTTTAAAATACTTCCTTTTTCGTTCAAATATTCCATATCACCAAAGAAAAATGATTTCCTTAAACTTAAAAAATTCTTGTTTTTCAAAAAAAAATCGATTTTTTTTTGAAATGTAATCACTATAAGAGCAACTGATAATAATGATCCGCATAAAAGAGCTGCATAGCTCAATAACATCATACTGACATGCATCATTAACCACTGAGATTGTAGAGCAGGTACTAATATTGTGGGTTGATGCATTTCAGTTGAAAGACCTGACGTGGCGAAACCTTGGGTAAAAAAGGCACTTGGTGCAGTTATTGCGTTTAAATCATTTTTAGAATTCCTAATATACGGAATTATATGAATAATGGATAAACTCCATGAAAGGAAAATTAATGATTCGTATAAATTACTTAAAGGAAAATGTCCCGAAGAAATCCAACGAATAACTAAAAACCCTGTTATAGAGGAAAAAGTAGCTATCATTCCTTTTTCTGACGAATTACGTAATTCTTTGATTTCGTAGACTAATAAGTTCATCAAATGAATTATAATCACAATTGAGATGATCGAAAAGGAAATATGAGTTAATATATGCTCTAAGGTCGCAAATATCATAAAGAAAAGTCCTTTTTAAAAAATTGAAATTGGGGCTTAAATAGAATCTAAAATATTGAAAAATTTAGATTCTTTAGATTCTATTAGATCTATTATACTATTAGATCTATTTTATCTTTAGTATTAATAGATCTATTGTATCTTTATTATTAACATGAATTAATATTTATGCCGCCACTCGGACTCGAACCGAGATGCTCTAGCACTGCTTCCTAAGAGCAGCGTGTCTACCAATTTCACCATAGCGGCGGCTTACTTTAAATAATAATAGGAAATTCATGTTGAATTGTCTATATTCAATAAAGTTTAGCAAACAATGAAGAAAGATGCATTTCCATTCGTATATTCATATGGAAATGTTCAATATCAATACTACTTAATTAGTATCTTCATCTTCGTAAGTTCATTTTTAATAATCAATTTTATCCGTACTAGAAATCTAGTTTTTGTTTATCCAGAACAGTCAGAACTAAAAAGTTTCGTTTTCATTTCAGTCGGAGTCTAAAATTCATAATCTTTTTTATAATGATTTTGAGACCCAAGGCCTTAGTATAAAGTAGAATGGAATATTAAGATTCTTCCTTGTCTATCATAATTGTGCTTTTCTATTTTGAAAAGCACAATTCATAGGAAATAAAAAAAATCTCACGAATTCAATATCAATAAATCTAAATTTCAATAGATATAAAAAAAAAGAAAATACAAAATACTGAGTACTTCAAATCAAGTAGACAGAAAGATTCTTATTTTTCTATTACCTAGCTCTAACTATTAATAATTAATAAGGAAAAGTGAAATAAAATACAATACACAATACTTTGGAAGTTCTTTGAAACATATCAATTAAGATTTTTCCAAGAATCTTTTTTGTGCAACAAAGAAACTTTTTGACTGTCCGGTGGAAATAGATTTAGCTAAAGAAAAAGCTTTTACTGCCTCTAAAGATCCTTTTTTTTTCCAAAGATTTCTACGAATATGCTTTTTTGACATAGAAGTACGTTTTTTTGGAACTGCCATT